AAAAAAAAAAAAGAGAATAGATCTTCCATTTTTCTACCACATATCCTATTTTATATTTTAACACCAAGAAATGAGGTTTTTTCAAGAAATGTATTATCACAAATTTATTTGTTTTTCATTAACAAAATTTTTATTTGCGCTTAGATCCAAATTTAGATATTGTGGGAGACCCTAATAGGGTTAGGGTCTTTGACTGGATGGTTGGATAAAGGCTCAAAAACGAGGAAATAGGGGTAAGCTTGATTTATGTCGACTATCCACGAATTTCAATGTGTGAATCGAGGGTTCATACTCTAAAACTTATCTTATTTTGTCAATTGTTATAATTTTTTCTCGAGGAAATCACGCATTTTCTAGGATAATAATATTATTATATATTATATCAGGATCTTATCGAAAACTTACAGCAGCCTGCCAAACAAAAGCTAAGAGAAAAAAAAACAGAGGTATGACTGGCATAACATCTACGATTGGATTCAAAAAAGCATAGGCTTCAGGCAATTTGCCGAAGAAAAAACTACTCGAATAAAGGAGCGAATTAATACAGATCAAACTAAGGATATTAAGCATAACAGACATTTTGTTCTTGGAGATAATTGCATTTTGGTTGCATTTTTGATATAAGGAAAAAGAAAGAAAGTAAATAAGGTAGACAAAAAATCCTTCTTTTTCTTTGAATCCATCCAACCAAAAATCCTCCAATTCTCAAAGGAGAATAGAAGAAACGATACTTTCATACAATATCTTAATTGAATTCTATGTAATGATCAATAAATTAAGTTGAATTCTGTATCTATATGTATCAAAATTTGAGTACCGGCCTATTCTATTATTCTATAGATATAGAAGATCTATATTCTTATTCTATAGATATGGAATTTATCTAGATATTTTTTCGGGCTGGAGTTGACAAACAACCAATAACAATATTATATTTTCTTAGTGTCCATTAGAAATGGAAATGGGGCGTGGCCAAGTGGTAAGGCGACGGGTTTTGGTCCCGCCATTCGGAGGTTCGAATCCTTCCGTCCCAGCACGGATCCATTTCTCCATTATTTCCATATAAGCCCTATCATAATATAAAAAAGAAATGGGGGGTGGATAGCAGTTAATCTATATTACTTTAAACATCTGTGTCTGTTCGAATTTCATTAACAAATGATCAAGTCCCATATTCTATAGTATAGTAGATATAAAACATTTACAACAAACAGCGACAACAGTTCCGTCTATCTGATAGATAGGATAAACCTTACCTATTTTTTTTCGATTTTGATTTTCGTAATCTGATTAAAAGAATCAAAATGCAAATATTAACTTACATTATTTTTTTACAAATCTCACGAAAAAAAGGATTTCTTTCTATTATCTATTTTAATATATATTCTATTAGTCTGTTAACTTTTAACTTTGTTAAAAATGTTGTCTTGCTAGGATTTTTTCAGAAAAATCTTGTTTCATGTATCATATATTGATATATAGAAGAAAAGTGTAGATTGTGATGTCTATGGACGGCTGAACCGATGACTATTCATGATTCCATAATTGAATCAATTCCATACCGGTTCCAAATTAGAGGAATGTTATGGTAAAACTTCGTTTGAAACGATGTGGTAGAAAGCAACGTGCGACTTGAAGGACACGACCCGTTGTGGATTTTTACATCCACCGTTTTCGATTTGTCTAGAAACGAGGTGCTCTTGGCTCGACATTGTTTGTTCTGTTACACTTGAACCCTTCGTTTTTTGTCGGGTTGTAAATAGTCCATGATGGAGCTCGAACCGAAAGTCTTAATTAATTTCTCAGGGGCAAGGATCTAGGGTTAATGCGAATCAACTGGAACAACTTCGTAAATATATGGAAAATCGAAAGGATCCAATTTGAGCAAGTTTCCAATTCAAAAGCAAAACTTGTTGAAATTGATCCAAAATTTTGATTCAACGTGTATCATACTAGAATCAACCGTCCATAGGATTCTTTGATAGAAAGCAATAAAAAAGGGTATGTTGCTGCCACTTTGAAAAGATTAAGAAACACCGAAGTAATGTCTAAACCTAATGATTAAAAATAGGAATAAAGGGTTTAAAAACAAGGAAACACCCTTTTAGTTGTTAATTCTTTCGATAGTCTCAATAACTGAATCCGACTAAAGAATCCAAATAGAATTTGAAATAGTTTAACCGGGATAAACGAAAGGGAGTAAAGACTACTCAATAAATGAAATTCACTAAAGATTTTTCTTTGAGCTATTTGAGAGTTATCCGACTTGAGTTATGAGTACGAGCGGTTTCTTTTTCATTTTTCAGGAAGAAAAAGACTGGAATCGTAGTCTAATTGATTTTATAGGTCCATTTGTTATTAAATTTATTAGAATTGGATACATAACATAGACAAAACTTCGAATTAAATCGTTTTTTCTCGAGCCGTACGAGGAGAAAACTTCCTATACGGTTCCAGGGGGGGTATTGTTCATCTATCCCAATGAGCGGTCTATCGAATC